CAAAAAAAATGATTCAAATTATACCATTATTATGATATTACATATTCGATTCGAATTTGAGAAAAATAAAAAGATTCGTGGGAGATAAAGACAAAGACAAAAAAACCAGATAGAATCCATTTTTTTAGCACTTAACCGACTTTATGTTGGGATTTCGTTGTTCAGATTCGCAGAGAAGATTTGTACCTTACTGATTTTTGAGTAGAATACGATTTGAAGTGTATAAGAAGGGTTGCATTTATTAAACACGTATGCGGATCACTATAATATCTGACTTCTCTTTTATTGCCGGTTCTATTCGGGACAGCCCGGGTCGTGCTCTATCAAAAGAGAATTTCTATTCAATACAAAAGTGAAGTAGGATAATTTTAGGATAATTCCCTATCGACAACATATCTAAATAATAGATATCTGTGTAACAATTTATGTTCTGGGGTTTACATATACTCATATGTTTTGTTATAATTGCAATTGAGAAGGATTTTTTGATTGAAAAAATCAATACTGATTAGTTCTGTCTCAATTTGTATTTTCTTATGTCATTAGGAAAACACAATTTGAGATTCAAATCCGAGAATCATTCATGAATTCGAAGTAAACAGTCAATAGTTAATGGTTCCAATTTGTCGGCTGAAAATACCCATTTGATTTCTCAATAGAAAAGCGAGAGAATGTTTTTAGCATTGTGTAGTTTCAAATACTATACAATCAATCGAAGGGATGGATCAAATGCAATCAAAAGGGGGTGTTTCTTTTAGGACAAGGATTAAGGAAAACAGGAGTGCAAGTACAATAAAAATTCAGTAATCCGGGAAAATTTGCATCTATTTTGTATCATTTTGGCGGCATGGCCGAGTGGTAAGGCGGGGGACTGCAAATCCTTTTTCCCCAGTTCAAATCTGGGTGTCGCCTGATCAACAAAAAACTCGAAATCTCTTCTGTTTTGCTGATATAACTCGCAGAATTCTTCCCCGGTAGAAGCCGAGGAAACCGACTGTTGATACTTTGTTTGATTCTAAACATGTGGTCTGAAGGTTTTCTAAAAGAAAAGATTGTGAATCCTCGTTCGCATCTAGGATTCAAGGAAATATTCTAATCTACTGGTAGAGGGGTTATCAAGACTTCACGATTCCCTTCTATTACTAAGGGAGTGTCTAATGACTGGATCTTGAATCAAATTGTAGAGCCTGATAGGAAATTCAATTACGAGTTTTGGAAAGGGGTGGAAGTTGCTTTATATACGACGGACTCGCGCGAATCTCTGAGTGCTCAGGTATCCATATTAGATTGGATGGATAATTGACTTTTCTAGAAAAAGGGTCAAAAAGAAAGAATTTCTTTTCGGCAACCCCTAGTCAAGCCCCCTCTTTCAGAGCGATAATCGGGAAAGGGGGGTACGGATTGGGAAATAGAGGTCTGTAATAGATAGTGATTTCTCCCCTTCTGTTTTTACTTACGAAGGTCACCAAAACAAAAAAAGAATAGGGCTTATTATTCTTATTCCTACATGTTCCCATTCCTTTAGGATGTTACTACGTATTTTGCTTGTGTTTAATCTTTCCCGATTCGAAATCATAATCGATTTATTGGATTCTCAATAGTGTTAGGTCAGAATCCCTTTTTGACTCTGCGCCATTGATTCCACTATTATTAGTGAAGAATAATGGAATAATTCCTTCGTATTTATAGAGATAGGGGACATAATTCACATGGATATAGTAAGTCTCGCTTGGGCTGCTTTAATGGTAGTCTTTACATTTTCCCTTTCACTCGTAGTGTGGGGAAGAAGTGGGCTCTAGAAGTACTACTAATTGAGTTGAGGAATCAAACCGTATCAATTGTTTTATAGATCGTTCTGCAACGCATTTTGAACTATTCAAAAGAATCTGCATTTCGAATCCCATTGGACTCCAATGGAGTAATCTAGGATATGAATCATACTCTTTCAATCAAAGAGATATTTCAGCGACTCCCGTGTTTGTATTTCGAAAAGAAAGGGATTCAGATGATTGGAAATTAATTCCAACCTAAAATTCTTCCGAAATTTTCTATTTCAATCAATGGAATGGGCTCTTACTATGTTTATAGATGGATACTGAGGAAGACCGGACCTTTTTTTTTGATTTCTTTCCCTCTTTACTCTTCAAAGAAGAAGTCGTTTTGTTAAGTGTATACGCACTTTCTATGAGAAATGATAGAGAGATAGTGGTTGTCTAACGAAAGACTATGTAATAATAAGATCTTGCCTCGGGCGAGTCACATATTGGACATTTACCGCCTGGTTTCTAATTTTAGAAAGGCGATTTATGCTTTATCGACTTATTTCATATCCTGGTTCGGGCGTTAAATAAAAACCGGTGGGGTTTCCTCTTCCTTATTAGTAAGGGGAAAGGAATTAGAATCCTAAGAGAAGAATTATTTCCGATTCATCGGAACAAATAGATGTAGCAAATTGGGTGTTATGTCAATTCCATACAATATATGGAATTAATATACACAT